AAAGGAAAATTTCTTTTTTCCTTGCCCCTAAATGAAATATTAAATGAAATAATGATAAACTGGAACTGAAGGCCCCTTTCTCGCGTTCGTTCTCTATTTGCATTGCTGAAACAAAACAATATGGGAATCAGATTTTGAAATCAAGGAAAGATATTGAAAAATCCATTTTTCAATATCTTTTATATATATTATATGTATCGGAAAAGAATATATTATATGTATCGGAAAAGAATAGCGATTTATTCCTATCGAGCGTCCATTAACAAGAAAATCAAATCATAAATATCGACAAATTCTTGTCTTTTGTGATCACAAATTCTTGTCTTTTGTGATCTAAGAAACTAAAAAAGGAAATAAAAAACCCGCTTTCTACAATTTAATATATATCAAATTTAAATATCAGAATAGCCAATATAGTCATGATTCAATGGGTCAGGTCCACTTACTTTTTTTTTTAGTTACAATTTTTATGGTAGGTTTGGTGGGAACAATAGGGAAGTAGGAATATTTTGGTTTGTGATTAATAAATAGGGGTTGGATATCTAGAATATTTATGTTATGTTTCCTGGAATATTTAAATAAATAATAATAAGATAAAAAGAGGACTATTATGTCACTACAGGCTAGAAGCCCCCACCCACTAAGTTCAATTAGTCAATATAATAATAATTAAATGTTCAACTTTTTAATTATTAATTAGATAATTAGAACTCAAAATAAAATAATAAGAACTCATTATATTATAAATAATACAATAGTGTTTGCCTTTTTTTTATTATCAAAAATATCTGTATTCTTCGATGAAAAACGAAGACAAAGACTCGAGTTTCATGAAAAAAGCCCTTTATCGGATTTGAACCGATGACTTACGCCTTACCATGGCGTTACTCTACCACTGAGTTAAAAGGGCCTGCTCAATTCATGACTTAGCCATTTTCCATTATGAGTCTACTGCATATATACATATATGCAGTAGACTCATAATGGAAATAATGGAAAAATAAATTCGATTTTCCTAGAAAAGGGGTAAAATTTTTCTCGTTTTTGAATTTTCTGACTTAATGTGAGATAGTGATAGGCATATTTTATCTGAACAAGAAACGAAGCAATGAGTTAAAATTGAAGAAAAAAAAAACGTGCAATTCAAATTAAAATCCTATAGAATCAGAATATAAAAAGACTGTTCGAATCTAGTCATACCATTAGATTATATTGACAATTCCAAAAAACTATTCATACTATCATTATAGTATGATGACGGTCGGGCGAATATGCCCCCATCGTCTAGCGGTTCAGGACATCTCTCTTTCAAGGAGGCAGCGGGGATTCGACTTCCCCTGGGGGTAGGGTACTACGAAAGGAAGTTGATCATGGATTATCAATAAGCATATAAAGAATTCTTCCTGGGTCGATGCCCGAGCGGTTAATGGGGACGGACTGTAAATTCGTTGACGACTGTCTACGCTGGTTCAAATCCAGCTCGGCCCAAGAATTCACCGCCCCATGAGTAAGATATAATTAATTTATCCTATAGAAAAGAAAGGGTAATGCCTGCTTCGTAGAGAAATAAAGAAAAATTTTTCTCTATCTTTTTTTTTTCATCTCATTGAAAGATTGATTATTTTTATTTCACAATAAAATAAAAAATCACTAGTTACTAATAATCCGTCTCACTCTCACTAAAGCCCGTGTTTATGTGGATATAATATCAATATAGCATTCGCATATCTGTTACGTTCCAACATGACGAGTAGAATATTCTTATGAAATCCTAAGTATATGTATGCTATACACCTCGCCGGGATTGTAGTTCAATTGGTCAGAGCACCGCCCTGTCAAGGCGGAAGCTGCGGGTTCGAGCCCCGTCAGTCCCGAACTAGGATCTCATGAATAGAGAAATTCATTTCTCTATTTTTGCGAAAGGGAAGACGAAGAGCAAAATGGAATCAAACAAATTCGCACCGTGGAGATTATTTCTTTTGTTTCGCATGTCTCATCAGATAAATATGGGAAGTTCCTTTTCTTCCCCAGTACTAATTGATAAGGAAAAATATATGTAGATTTAGTACAATTGCTACTATTGCTATATTCAGTATTTAAAGTTTAAGAGATACCAATACTCTTTTTTTTTCAATCATTCTGCTCTTGATCAATGAAATGGAATAGAGTGCTCAGATTTTTTGGGGGGTACAGACACAAAATAGCTTTGTTTATTATATGATATACAATGAACTTAATCTTCATAGAATTTAATTCTCCGGCAAAGTACTTTTTAGGTTAAAGCACATCTTTTCTAAATCGAATTTTTTTTTTAGCCTCAATTATGACTACTGATTTGAAACAATTTATTTAATTCTCATTCTAATTTTATATTGCATTTTTGATGTATACGTTCCAACTCCAATCCAACAAAACAAAGAGTATACTAATAAAATAACATAAAATAAAAAACCAACAAAACCAAGTAGGGCTCCTTTCTTTTCTTATTCTTAGTAAAGGTAAAGCTTGAATAGTGGATTTTTTAGACTTAACCTTACCTTTTTTACATCTCACTTATACTTATACTGTTCGTCTCTCTGTATGCCCTAGAGAATACCGGTTATATAATACCTTATAATTCTATATACAAAATCCTATGTATATGTATAAGTAGAAGAATTGTATAAGGAAGATAAGATGCTAGGTTATAGAAAAGAACAAGTGGAAAAAGGATGAAAACCTAATGATAGGTATTTATGATCTAATCAAAAATGGTTTTTTGTATGGATAAAAGATCTCCCTATGTTATACTATTCAATTCTCAACGAGAAATTGATTTGATAGATCAGAAATTTTTATTCATAATATTGATCTGATTCAGTATCATCAAGATACAATTCATCCCATTGAATTTACAGGAATCAAATTTATCATCTCTATGGGATTAGATCCCGAGTTAAGTTATTGCGAAAAAAAAAGATTAGATTATGGAAGTCAATATTCTCGCACTTATTGCTACTGCACTGTTCATTCTAATTCCTACTGCTTTTTTACTTATCATCTATGTAAAAACAGTTAGCCAAAATGATTAATTTGAATGAAACGTGAATTATCAGTTCTTAGCAGTTCAATTCAATTCAATGATTCAAGAAATGAAAGAAAAGAATTCAAACTCTAAGTCTTAAATGAAATGATTGCGCTGAGCTGGAATCAGAACAGAAGTAGCTTATTAAGTATCTAAGCTAGTGTGGTAGAAAGAACTATAATATATAGTTCTTTCTACTACACTAGCTAGTATTGTATACTAATATTAATATAAATATAGGCTTCATATAGATAAAATTCCAATATGTATATAGTAGATGTACATATAGATAAGATAAAACTTTAATTTTAATTCTATTTCTTTTTTTTCATCTCAAGAAGTCATTGATTGAACAATTAATGGATGATCCGCGTAGTTATATGATAACTTCTTCGGATTTGGAAAAGGGGTTAGAGTAAACCTGGCCTTTTTCATGTTTAAACAAAACATGAGATGAGTCAAAAAAGTATAATTTCTAGAAGTTTAAAACAAATGTGAAATGTGTGATATGTAAATAGCCTAACGGAAGAAAGATCTAATTTTATTATGTGTAGGACCTCTTTGGACAATCACTAATCGTTTCGCTTACAGTGGAAAGAAAATATATAGTGTCATAATAACAGAATTTTTTTTCTAAAAGAACAAAAATATAGACTATTTAGTCAAAATTCGGTTGGAAAGAATCTTCTATTATGCGTGGATTTGAGTTGCAAAATACAATTATGATAATGATTTATTACTCTATTCCAGTACAATTTTGAATACTTTTTTTTAAGGCAAAGCTTCGCAAAACGATTAATAAAGAATTGATACAGTTCGATTGAGCAATCGATTACTCAATTTAGTATTTGTAGTGTCCACAGCACTAGAGTCCACTCCTTCCCCATACTACAAGTGAAAGAGAAAATGTAAAGACGACCATTAAAGCAGCCCAAGCAAGACTTACTATATCCATGTGAATTATGTCCCTTATTTCTATGAAAGAATTATTCGATTATTATTTAATAATCATAGTGGAATCAATGGCACAGAGTCAAAATGGGATTCTGACTTAAGACTATTGATGAACCAAATCAATTCAATGAATACATTTGCAACAAGTTTCAATATTTTAAGATTTCCGGTAGAATCAGGAAGTATTAAGTACAAGATGATACACGCGCCTTTTCTATACACAACTATATATCAGATACCTCTATTTTCTATTTGATCTAAGCTTACTGTCTTTCTATGAAAGAATCGGTAGAACCCACTGCCACTATTACTACATACATATATTCTTTTTTTTTTTTCAATTTTTACCTTTACTCTATACTATAAGAGTCGACCAACTATTCTAATTCTATGTCTGAGCACTCATAGCCTTTCGTGAGTTTAAATACAAAGTATCTTCGTGCTTTTCTACAAGCCCTAAATTGATTTCCCATCATTGTATCCAATCTAATTTAATACCCAACAGAATCACGAGACGCTACTTAAAATAGACGCTACTTTAAATTAAAAATTGTTTAAGAGATTTTGATATGCTAGTCTTTTATATAATCTTTTATTCTAGTAGTAAAAATGGGGTGCCTCTTAGGAATCTTTGTATATCGAGATTTCCGATCTTAGTTCTTAATTCCATTCTGGAATTGATTCTCACCATTTATTTCAAAATTTTTTGAAATAAATGGTGAGAATCAATCATTACCAATGATTAAATTAAATTTAAATTAATAATTGAGGTTTTTGCTTCATCCCTATTACTGCCGATTTGATTTGGGCTAGACTTAGATTTTAAGAAAAAAATTTACAGTCTTTTCGAAAACCTATGCTATAGTTTATAAAAATCAAGTATTGACACGTCCACTTAGTTCTTTGCCTCCACTTCTTGCAGAGCAATAATTCATCGAATTAGATCGGCAGAATAAGAAATCAAAAATCTTTGGTTGATCAG